ATAACATATAATAAAAAATTAATATTTTTCTCGAGAATTCTCAGGCGGAACGGGGCCCTTTTTCCGTTTTAAGAAAAAGAAAATCTTATCTACCGATACATCTCTTACCATAATGCATTCCAATATGGAATACAAAAAAAAAGAAGGAGGATTCTCAATGGGAGATCTAAAAACATATTTTTCCGTGGCACCGGTACTAAGTACTGTCTGGTTCGTGTCTTTAGCAGGTTTATTGATAGAAATCAATCGTTTCTTCCCAGATGCGTTGACATTTCCTTTTTTTCATTCTAGTTATTGATATGGAAAGGGGCGAAGAAGATTAGAGATAGAATCAAATATTTGTGACTAATCTCTGTGTCCCCTTTTTTCTTTTTTTTATTAGATAGATATAGATAGAATAAAGAAGGAAAGAGCAAGAAAACAAGTGGATTCAACCTCAGCGAAATTCGGGTTCAGGCTCCAATTAAATTAAGAATTAATAATTGAGTTAAAAGAAAACAAAATGGAAATGCAAATGCGGCTAGAATAAGAGTATCATACAATACAAGATACCTAAATGAAATACTGTATTGCGATTAGAAATATATTTAGAAATTGTTGTATTCCTTATTATTTACTATTTATTATTTACTATATTAATTGCAACAAAATCTTTATTTCATAATTGGATTTTGAGTTGTTAGCAACTTCTATTTTTTCGTTCCTTTTACTTTCTTCTTATTTGCTTCGGATCGGAAAATAGAAAAGTTGGGTGAATCAAAAAAACAAAGGAGGTTCATGACCAAGGGTAAAGATGTTCGATTAAAGGTTATTTTGGAATGTACTGGTTGTGTTCGAAACGGTGTTAATAAGGAATCAACGGGTATTTCCAGATATATTACTCAAAAGAATCGACACAATACACCTAGTCGATTGGAATTGAGAAAATTCTGTCCCTATTGTTTCAAACATACAATTCATGGAGAGATAAAGAAATAGATATAGATTGCGAACCAAGTGCTTGGGTGTCACCCTTTCAGGAAACGTGAAAAATAAATGAGATATATATCTATATTATTTCATATATTTAAATAGAAACAACTAAATAAATATAGACAAACCAAATTCTAGAATTTTTTTTTATTTTCTTTTGCTCGAAATAGTATTTTAGGGATAAGGAATAAACAAATTATGGCTAAATCCAAGCGATTCTTTCTTAAATCCAAGCGATCCGTTCGTAGGCGTTTGCCCCCGATCCAATCGGGGGATCGAATTGATTATAGAAACATGAGTTTAATTAGTCGATTTATTAGTGAACAAGGAAAAATATTATCTAGACGGGTGAATAGATTAACCTTAAAAGAACAACGATTAATTACTGTTGCTATAAAACAAGCTCGTATTTTATCTTCGTTACCTTTTCTTAATAATGAAAAACAATTTGAAAGAAGGGAGTCAACCGCGAGAACTACTGGTTTTAGAAACAGAAAGAAAAAGGCTTACTTTTCGATTGAATCAAAATTCTAATCCGAACTCAAACACGGTTTTGTTTTGTTCAAAAAATCTGAGAACCGGTTGTCTTGTAAGAAAACAAAAGAATCGGAGAAGAAGAATAAATTTTTTTATCGAGTGTGTTCGCTCATTTTGACAACTTTATCATATTCTCAGAATCATATTCTCAGATTTTATCATACTAATTTCTACTCTACCTTCCCGGAGTTCATTCTACGGAGAAGTCCATTTTAAACAGTGTGACAGATTCCCTCCAATCCCCTTATTTTATGATCTCATTGGAAATCATATAAAGACAATTCCTATTTGATATAGCTATTTGTGCAAGTATTTTACGATTAAGAAGCAACTGCCCCTTATGCAGATTGTGTATTAATCTACTATAAATATAGGATCCCCCCGCCCCGCGAATTACTCCATTTATTCGAGTGATCCACAAACGACGAAAATCTCTTTTTTTCCTATCTCTATCACGATGCGCCGAAACCAAGGCTCTTATTTTCTGTTGAATAATTGTTCGGGTAAGTCTTGAATGCGCCCCGCGAAAACTTGATGTAAATAAACGCATTTTTGTTCTACGTTTCCGAGCTATGTATCCTCGTCTAATTTTGGTCATTGTGTAAATGAAACTTTGATGAATAACTAATTGATTTCCTTTCTTTCAGTTATTTTTTTCCCCTTTCCTAGTCTATTAATAACAACACGGATTCTTCCAATTTATAAAATCAAAATCCCAATGGCTTTTGCTACTATAACCTTCCCTACCACACTTTTTTCCTTTTTTCTAGGCATTGGAAATAAAAATATAAATAGATAAAGAAATTGTGGATTCCATCGTCTCTATGGTTACTTCTTAAACGGTGAGGTCTTCTCTATACACCGGAGCCCCTTCCTTCAATTAATCAATGCTATTGGTAACTTGTACAGTTACCACTCTTTGGCTCTACCCACGAATTTTCCAGCAATAAGTCTTTCATAACGAGATATACCTTATACAGTAACGGTATTTAATTATGAAGATTGGTTGGGTAACTGACCCTATTAGTCCGTTCTTCTACGAGCGGAAACATCATCTTTCTGCTTTTAAAATAGGATTTCCTCCGCTTAATGGATAACTATTTGTTACTAATGGGGAGCTCTTTCTCATCTTAAATTGCAAATTGAGGTGATTGAATTTGCACCAATTGAAACCATAAATTTCATACACAATAGAAAGATATGATAGATCTATCTTTTTTAGATAGTGAATCGAGTTCTTCCATTCTATCCGATTCACCGGTACTGATCATTGATACTGGAAAAATTGTTTTCTTTCTTTTGTTTTGTCTCAGCCCATGATTTAAACGAGTCGCACATACACCCTCGTACATGTTCCTCGGCGCTGAGGGCATCCCCCAAGAGCGGGGGATTTCGTGACGTTTCTGATTGGCTGTCTTGGGTTTCTAATAAGTTGTTTAATAGTTGGCATGTTGAATTATACATTATGGGCTGGTTTAGATCGATCCTAACCGGATGATTATGAATTTCTTCGATTTAATATATTACTAGAATATTAAAAACCTTTAAGAAATAAGATAAGAAGATAAAATCTTAAATCGTGTATTTGCGGGAAATCGCTGCTTTTTTTTTTATCCAACCGCTACAAAATCAACAATTCCATGAGCTTGGGCTTCTGTTGCTGACATAAAAGTATCCCTTTCCATGTCTTCGGATACAACCCATAAGGGCTTGCCTGTTCTTTGTACATAAACCCTTGTAAGGATTTCGCGCAGTTTCAGTAGTTCTTCCGCTTCCAGGATAAGTTCTGACGTTGGTGCCTCATAAAAACCGCCAGCAGGTTGATGGATCATTACCCTGCTCATATAATATAATACAATTAAAGGTTCTTGTATCTCGCACGATGAGGCAAGGCGAAGAGATAAAGAATAAGAAAAAGATAGACTTGAATAACCGTAAACCGTACGGGCATTTTTTTCGCATTGCATACGGCTCTACAATGGAATTCGTTTTTTTACCTTTACCCTTCATCGAAGAAAGAGAAAATCTGGGGTCTATTATACCCAGATCGGTAAATGATCCAATTACCACCCTTCTTTTTTTTTTCGGAGAAGCTCAAAAATACTATGATGGCCCCGTTGCTTTATATATTTATTTCGTCTGTGATTCAGCAATCCCAAAGTTTCTTTTTTTTTTCAAATAAAAGAATAAAGAAAAAATAATCTTCTTTTTTGATTTTTTTTTTTCGTACTTTTTCATAACATAAATATTGTTAATAACTTGCCAGTGTGAAAAAAGTTTGTGACGCTGAAATCGACCTACAATAGGTAAGATAAAATCGGAAATACTCTTCCGTTATCTCATACTACTCTTTCGATACATAATCTAATATTTTGAAAAAGAATAAAAAATTTTCATATCAAATTCGAAGTGCCATGCTAATATTACTTAATATTAATAATTCCTATGGCGAAGGCATAGTCTTCTTTTTTCTCGCAAATAAAAAAACTCATTGGCGCCAAGCGTGAGGGAATGCTAGACGTTTGGTAATTTCTCCTCCGACCAGGATAAAAGACCCCATTGAGGCGGCTAATCCCATGCATATTGTCTGTATATCTGGTCGCACAAATTGCATAGTATCATAAATAGCTATTCCAGGTATTGCCCATCCGCCAGGAGAGTTTATAAACAAATACAGATCCTTGGTATCACTCTCCGCACTGAGATATACCATAAGAGCAATAAGTTGATTCGAAATCTCGCCATTAACCGCCTGGCCTAAAAAAAGTAATCTTTCTCGATAAAGTCGGTTGCTTAGGATATAATTTTATCCCTTAGGAGCCGTACGGGCACCTTTTGATGCATACGGTTCAACAAAACTTGCGAAAAAAAATCAATGTGTAGATTCCAGCCTTCTTTCTTTTTTTATAGCGGATTCTTTCTAACGAAGGGGCTTCTCTTTCATTTTTGAAGAACGAAGAGTTTGGTCGGTTTTCCTATAATATATAATATTAGAATAGAAAAAACAATTCACTAAACTTAGCGAACTAACTTTTCATTGATGTATTTTTTCATCGAGATACAATCCAAAAATCACGATGTCATTTTCTTGTTCCTGAACGGGCTACTTCAATTTTTTAGGTTTATGTTCTACTCCGAGTAAGGATCCGCCCGATTTTGATTTGCACATATAGGACAAATGACCTCAATACTGCGTCTTTTTTTTGTTGCTATGACTTCTCTTTCAATTGATTTCTTTTATGTCTTCCGCCAAATTTTTGACGTATCGATCATATTTCTTATTCTATTGATTAACTGTTTGAGATCATTGCCATTTAGAATAAATTTTGAAATAGAATCCTTTTCTTTTTTTCGAAATCGAATCGTTTATGATATCTTATGATATAAGTACTAATAATAAATATATTACCAATTGGGTTTTTCTAAACAGAGCCTGGATACCTCATTTTATTGGTCCAGCCAAGTCGACCATAAATTTTTTTAATTGCTAATATAAATCTTAATCCGGATACCTCTTCACAAAATGGATCTAATTGCATTTCATTGCACTTCACGCTACAAATTTTTGATGATTTAATCGCTTTTTTTGGGGCGAAAGAGAGGATATCTCAATCGGGGGAGAGAATGGGGAAATCCCATATGACCCGATATATCTGGCAGGGCGCACTATAGGTCAACCCAAGTTGGGTTTTTATCTCCGGGAGCTCGAAAAGGGACTTTTGGAACACCAATAGGCATAAACTGAAAGAAAAAAGAATTAAGTACTCTATTTCACTTTAATATGGAAACGTAATAATGGACTTATTATATTAATAATATTAGCTGTATCATCATATTTTCTACATAGATTGAATAAGTTCATAAAACAAAGTAAAATAAACTGAATCAAGGAAAATTCTTACGAACAGGTACTTTGAATGATGACTAAATATGGATGCGTTCGCTCATAGAAAAGGGAATCAACCCCCATTGCGTATTGGTACTTATCGAGTATAGAATAGATCTGCTTCTCTTTTTTCTTATGAACGTTCCATTTTTACTAATTTTTACTAAAAGAATAGAACAAATAGTAATCCTTTTTGCGATTTCCGAGATAATCCACTGAAAAAAAAAAGGGGGTTCATAGCATAGTTTTTTCAATGCAATGCAATAAAGTTACATAGTGTCTATTTTTTGTTGATAAAGGGGTATTACCATGGGGTTGCCTTGGTATCGTGTTCATACTGTCGTATTGAATGATCCCGGTCGTTTGCTTTCTGTCCATATAATGCATACAGCTCTGGTTGCTGGTTGGGCCGGTTCAATGGCTCTATATGAATTAGCTGTTTTTGATCCCTCCGACCCAGTTCTTGATCCAATGTGGAGACAAGGTATGTTCGTTATACCCTTCATGACTCGTTTAGGAATAACCAATTCGTGGGGCGGTTGGAGTATTACAGGAGGGACGATAACGAATCCGGGTATTTGGAGTTACGAAGGTGTAGCCGGGGCACATATTGTGTTTTCTGGCTTGTGCTTCTTGGCAGCTATTTGGCATTGGGTGTATTGGGATCTAGAAATATTTGATGATGAACGGACAGGAAAACCCTCTTTGGATTTGCCAAAGATCTTTGGAATTCATTTATTTCTCTCAGGAGTGGCTTGCTTTGGCTTTGGCGCATTTCATGTAACAGGACTGTATGGTCCTGGAATATGGGTGTCCGACCCATATGGACTAACTGGAAAGGTACAATCTGTAAATCCCGCGTGGGGTGTGGAAGGTTTTGATCCTTTTGTTCCAGGAGGAATAGCCTCTCATCATATTGCAGCAGGGACATTGGGCATATTAGCAGGCTTATTCCATCTTAGTGTCCGCCCGCCCCAACGTCTATATAAAGGATTACGTATGGGCAATATTGAAACCGTTCTTTCCAGCAGTATCGCCGCTGTCTTTTTTGCAGCTTTTGTTGTTGCCGGAACTATGTGGTATGGTTCAGCAACTACTCCCATCGAATTATTTGGTCCCACCCGCTATCAATGGGATCAGGGATACTTTCAGCAAGAAATATATCGAAGAGTTCGCGCTGGACTAGCCGAAAATCAAAGTTTATCAGAAGCTTGGTCTAAAATTCCTGAAAAATTAGCTTTTTATGATTACATTGGAAATAATCCGGCGAAAGGGGGATTATTCAGAGCGGGTTCAATGGATAACGGAGATGGAATAGCTGTCGGGTGGTTAGGACATCCTATCTTTAGAGATAAAGAAGGGCGTGAACTTTTTGTACGTCGCATGCCCACCTTTTTTGAAACATTTCCAGTTGTTTTGGTAGACGGAGATGGAATTGTTAGAGCTGATGTTCCTTTTAGGAGGGCAGAATCAAAGTATAGTGTCGAACAAGTAGGTGTAACTGTTGAGTTCTATGGTGGCGAATTGAATGGAGTGAGTTATAGTGATCCTGCGACTGTGAAAAAATATGCTAGACGTGCCCAATTGGGTGAAATTTTTGAATTAGATCGTGCTACTTTGAAATCCGATGGTGTTTTTCGTAGCAGTCCAAGAGGTTGGTTTACTTTTGGACATGCTTCCTTTGCGCTGCTCTTCTTCTTCGGGCACATTTGGCATGGTGCTAGAACCTTGTTCAGAGACGTTTTTGCTGGTATTGACCCAGATTTGGATGCTCAAGTGGAATTTGGAGCATTCCAAAAACTTGGAGATCCAACTACAAGAAGACAAGTAGTCTGATGCAGCATTGCTCTGTTATTTTTTGTTTCTCGCTTCTATTTTCTCTTTGTGATTTACATAAGGCGCTGGAGAAATCCGGATTGAAATCGCCGCCCTTTCGCCTTTTCTTTGATTCTTCTTTTTTTCTTTAATCTGGGAGATGGTCCCCAATAAACAGGTATGGAAGCTATAATTGTAAACCACGATCAAATTTATGGAAGCATTGGTTTATACATTCCTCTTAGTCTCGACTCTAGGGATCATTTTTTTCGCTATCTTTTTTCGCGAACCACCTAAAGTTCCAACTAAAAAAGGGAAATGATTTTTCATTATCTCAATTGAAGTAATGAGCCTCCCAATATTGGGAGGCTCATTACTTCAACTAGTCCCCGTGTTCCTCGAATGGATCTCTTAGTTGTTGAGAAGGTTGCCCAAAAGCAGTATATAAGGCGTACCCAGTAAAACTTACAAGTAAACCAGATATAGAAATGGCGACTAGGGTTGCTGTTTCCATTATTATATAATTTCAAGACCACAATGGATCTATGCTAAGATCGTTTATTTACAACGGAATGATATACAAAGTCAACAGATCTCAATGAATACAAAATAGGATTTATGGCTGCACAAACTGTTGAGGGTAGTTCTAGATCTCGTCCAAGACGAACGTCTGTAGGGTCTTTATTGAAACCATTGAATTCGGAATATGGTAAAGTAGCTCCTGGATGGGGAACTACTCCTTTGATGGGTGTCGCAATGGCTCTGTTTGCGATATTTCTATCTATTATTTTGGAGATTTATAATTCTTCCGTTTTACTGAACGGAATTTTACTGAATTAGATTCATAAGAACCACAAAATCCTAGCTTTTAAATACAAATACAAAAAAGGATGCATTTAGGTCTCAGCTTTTTTTTTTAGCTCATTTTTTGGGTAGTTCGACCGTGAAATTTTTGTGTTTCTGTATTTCCGGAATATGAGTGTGTGACTTGTTATAATTGATCCTATTGAGAGTACAGAGAATAGGTCTGTCGTCTTGATAGAGATGGTTTTACCCCGTCGGATATTCATTCTAGTATTTGGAGCACGGAATATATGAAATAGATCACGAAGTATTTGAACTATGATTCATACTTAATATTCAGACCTCGTGGCCGGGTTCTTAAAAATTTTCCAAAGAAATTTTGAAAATTGAAAGATTTTTCTTCTTTCAAATTCCCATTTCTGCTTTGATTTTGCTCAAAGAACAAACTTTTTTCTAGTTTTAGTCATTATCTCGATTCTACTCGTTGAATAAATGATGATCCAATGATTCTTACTCAGGGAATCTTTGGACTTAGCTTGAAGGTTTTATTGAATCATCGTGGTTCTAGTATGAATCTGAGGTTTCAATTGATTCATAGGGTCTTAACAAGAAAATTCCTATCACTATCAATAATAAAGAAAACAAAAGTAAGCTACATTACATACAAATTACAAATAAAAATAACAAATGAAAGAAAAAAATAGGTAAATAGAAGATTCAAGAGGCCTGGAACGATCAACATAAAGACAAGCGAGCCTACTTGATTTTTTGACATTCTAATTCTAATTATAACCAAAAAAAGGAGCTTTCTTTTTCTTACTTTTACTCTTTCGTATCTTTAGCGAAGATTGAATCAGAAGATTAAGAAGTTTCCAACTTTCTATTCCATACCTCCTTTAACCAGTTTTGGGGTGTTTTTGTTTGAGCTGTACGAGATGAAATTCTCATATATGGTTCTCAGAGGGGGAGTCCCCTTGGTTTACCTATCTCAATAAAGTCTATGATTGGTTCGAAGAACGTCTCGAGATTCAGGCGATTGCAGATGATATAACTAGTAAATACGTGCCTCCTCATGTCAACATATTTTATTGTCTAGGAGGAATTACGCTTACTTGTTTTTTAGTACAAGTCGCTACAGGGTTTGCTATGACTTTTTACTACCGTCCGACCGTTACTGAGGCTTTTGCTTCTGTTCAATACATAATGACGGAAGCTAACTTTGGTTGGTTAATCCGATCAGTTCATCGATGGTCTGCAAGTATGATGGTCCTAATGATAATCCTGCATGTATTTCGTGTGTATCTCACGGGTGGTTTTAAAAAACCTCGCGAATTGACTTGGGTTACAGGCGTGGTTCTGGCTGTATTGACTGCATCTTTTGGTGTAACAGGCTATTCTTTACCTTGGGACCAAATTGGGTATTGGGCAGTCAAAATTGTAACAGGCGTACCAGAAGCGATTCCGGTAATAGGATCGCCTTTGGTAGAGTTATTACGCGGAAGTGCTAGTGTGGGACAGTCCACTTTGACGCGTTTTTATAGTTTACACACTTTTGTATTACCTCTTCTTACTGCCGTATTTATGTTAATGCATTTCCTAATGATACGTAAGCAAGGTATTTCTGGTCCTTTATAAAGAATATAGATAATCTAGATTTAGAATCAATCATTTTTTTTAGTAGTTGGGGAGGCACTTATAATATTTCATTGCTACAAATATGGATTATTGACAAAGAATAAGACATGTATTTGGAAATTTTCCCTCAACTCCACAATATTGTATTAGATATTTGACATGAATGAATAGTTGAAGGGAATTCTCCGAAGAGAAAGAAGAGAAAATGGATTATGGGAGTGTGTGACTTGAACTATTGATTGGGCCGTGCAGAAATATGCCTTTGTCTGCTACATTGAAATTCACAACAAAATGTGTCTTTGTTCCAACCGCCTCCCATAGAGAGGATAGGCTGGGTTCGCTTGAAGAGAG